GGCCTTTTATCATAACTTCTGCTCGTTGCATACCTTGATCCACTACTGTCCGAATAGCATTTCCTGCTGCGGTTTGAGCGGCAAATGGTGTACCCCTTCTTGTACCCTTGAATCCACAAGCCCCGGCAGAGGACCAAGAAATTACTCGACCCCGTACATCTGTAACAGTCACAATGGTATTGTTGAAACTTGCTTGAACATGAATAACTCCCTTGGGAATTCTACGTGTATTCTTACGTGAACCAATACGTCTATTTCTACGCGAACCAATTTTTGGTATAGGTTTTGCCATATTTTATCATCTCATAAATATAAGTCAGAGATATATGGATATATCCATTTCATGTCAAAACAGATCCTTATTCATGTCAAAACAGATCCTTATTCTTTGTTTTTTTTTTTTTACTTATTTTATTTATTTATTTGTACATCTGTACATCGGGTCCTTTAGATTTCGAGAGTCTTTTTGTTTTAGAAAGATTATCCTTGTCTTTGTTTATGTCTCGGGTTAGAACAAATTACTATAATTCGTCCCCGCCTACGGATCAATCGACATTTTTCACAAATTTTACGAACGGAGGCCCTTATTTTCATATTTGTCATTCCTTTTTTTAATACCGAATCTACTTAATTGGAAGAAAATAAGTTTCTTGAAATTTTTAATTTCGAATTGTATCCTCACGAAAGAATGTTGAAATTGAAAAAACCGCCTAATCATTCAAGTCTTTGCTTTGGAGTCTCTAAATTATACGCCCTTTGGTTGAATCATAAGGACTTACCTCAATTTTTAGTCTATTTCCTGGTAGTATACGTATAAAACTACATGAAATCCTTTACGAAACAAAAACCAGAATAATTTTTTTGTTATCTAAACGAATCCGGAAGATACATACCATCGGTAAGTTGTTCAGTAATTAAACCCTCATGAATCCATTTTTGTTGTTTCATTCCAGGTAAAACCGCTTTGAAGTATCAACTAATGTAAGAGGGATAATATTATAAACTTGTCCTTTCTCTTTTTTCACAAATATGACCGTGTCGGCTATTAGAAAGATTACCATATATAACACAAAACTTCTCCGCCGATTCCTTCTAGTCGAGCCTTTCGGTCTGTCATTATACCTCGAGAAGTAGAAAGAATTACAACCCCCATTCCGCCTAAAATTCTAGGAATTCGTTGATAGTTAGAATATATTCGTAGACCGGGTCGACTGATCCGTTTTAAATTTAAAACAGTTCTATATGGTCCTTTCCTATTTCTTCTATGTCGTAGGGTTAAAACCAAAAAATATTTATTGCTTTCTTGATGTTTTCTCACGTTTTCAATAAAACCTTCTTGTAAAAGGATTTTAACAATATTTTCAGTGATGTTAGTAGATGGTATTCGAACTGTTCTTTTTTTATTCATGTCAGCATTTCGTATAGAGGTTATTATGTCAGCAATAGTGTCTTTACTCATGATAAACTAAGATTTTTGTTTCCCCCGAATTTTGATATAATCAACATGCTCTTTTTCTTTTTTTCTGAATTTTTTAATATTTATGAATTCTTTTTTTTTTTATATTTATGAATTATTAAAGATATATACGTGATAGATAAACAATTTACTAATAAATTAAATAAATTTAATCAATTTCATTCAAATACTATATTAAGGTCTTCCCCTATAATACTTCAGGTGCTAATGAAACTATTTTAGTGAAATTTAACTGTCTTAATTCCCGGGCGATCGCGCCGAAAATTCGGGTTCCTTTTGGATTTCCTTCTTGATCAATAACAACCGCAGCGTTGTCATCATATCGTATTATCATACCGTTGTCGCGTTTGAGTTCTTTACAAGTACGTACAATGACAGCTCGGACCACTTCTGATCTTTCTAGAGGTGTATTTGGTACTGCTTCCTTGATTACAGCAACAATAATGTCACCAATATGAGCATATCGTCGATTACTAGCTCCTATGATTCGAATACACATCAATTCTCGGGCCCCGCTGTTATCCGCTACATTCAAATGGGTTTGAGGTTGAATCATATCATTTTTTTATCGGTTTTTTCTTTTTCAATGCAAAGGTATAAATAAAAAAAAAAAAAAAGAAATATTATTTGTTCAAAACAAAAAAAGAAACCTGCAATTGTTTTTTTTTCATCCCAAAAACCCCTTTCGTTTGTTTCTACATTCCTATCCAGAAAGAATGAATTGAGTTCGTATAGGCATTTTAGATGCCGCTATTGAAATAGCCCTTCTAGCTATATTTTCTGCTACTCCGCTCATTTCATAAAGTATTCTACCGGGTTTAACGACAGCTACCCAATATTCGGGAGATCCTTTCCCCGAACCCATACGTGTTTCTGTAGGTCTTACTGTAACAGGTTTGTCTGGAAATATGCGTACCCATATTTTTCCACCGCGGCGTGCATTTCGTGTCATTGCTCGCCGCCCTGCTTCTATTTGTCTAGATGTGATCCAAGCGGGTTCAAGCGCTTGAAGAGCATATCTACCGAAGCAAATACGATTACCTCGATAAGATATTCCTTTCATTCTTCCTCTGTGTTGTTTACGGAATCTGGTTCTTTTGGGGTTATAGTTGATGGTTGTTTAGCAATTCCATCCATCTCTACTACAGAACCGGACACGAGAGTTTCTTCTCATCCAGCTCCTCGCGAATTAAACAATTTTAAATAATTAAACAAAAAAAAAAATACACGGTTAATAATATATGGAATCGTGGGATTCTTTGAAATTTGATCTAATCGATTAGAAATTAGAAATTTTTTGTGTTTTAATATATAATTTAACACGTATTCTATTTATAGATAATGTCGTTTTGGTAGAACGTTATAATGAATCTTTATTTTGTTTTTCCTTTTATTTCGAATCGACTCAAATTTAGAAATAAAAAAAATTCGCGGGCGAATATTTACTCTTTCAACATTCAGTTGTAAGATTAGTCTATGACATGACCTCTCAGAATAAATGAATAGGTTTCTGGTTCGTTCCGCCATCCTACTCAATGAATCATTAGGATTCGTTTTCAATAGAATCTTATGCATTCACAGGTTCTGTCGTTCCCACCACTTCTCGATTAATGATTAGGTCTGAATTTTACAACGGAGCCTCCAATTAAATTTATTCTTGAGTCAACCTTCTCAGTCTTTATTGGCTCGGGGCTCTTGATTTTGTGTTCTATGCACGGATTTGTCTAATTATGGATCAATCAGTATTGATGCTTTATTACATTCCCTTTATATGAGATGACTCATAGACCTTACATATTGGAATTATATATCATTAATATTCTTTTTCTATCTTTCTCTCACCCTTCCATTTATCTGTATACTTTATATTGCTTTACAACCCATAATCAGATTTTTTTTGTTTGTTTATGTAAAAAAGATTTCAGTTGCTACAATGATATGACTTATATATCATATCTTGACTGGTTCTTTCTATCCAGATAACACGAAGTGATGAGTTGGTTATTAGTTCTATAGTTATCAGTTTGTACTATGGGCTGTCCATTTTTTTGAATCCCAACCCTAAAAAAACCAACGAGTCACACACTAAGCATAGCAATTATATCAAATGATTAATCGAATTTTTATTCAACCTTATAGAATTGTTCTTTTTTTTTTTTTATTATTTACCAGAAAAAGAATGAAAGAGTTTGCCATTTTTTGTTTTTTGTTTTATCACCAGATAGAACTAAATATAAGTCAAGTAAGTTCTTATTATTCCTCGTCTACAAATATCCAAATTTTGATGCCTAATACCCCATAGATAGTTCGAACTGCATAGGAACAATAATCAATTTTAGCTCGAATGGTTTGTAGAGGAACTCTACCTTCTCGGATCCATTCAACACGTGCAATTTCTTTTCCGTCGATACGCCCTGCAATTTGTACTTGAATCCCTTTTGTACCTGCCTGTTCAGTTAATTCAATAGCTTTTTTCATTGCTTTGCGAAATGAAACTCTATTCTTTAATTGTCCGGCTATAAATTCTGCAAGAATATTGGGGTGCCCGTAAGGATTTGCAATTCTTGTAATAGCAATGTTGAGTTTTCGGTTTACACAATTGAGTTCTTTTTGTACATGCGTCTGTAATTCTTCGATTCTTCGAGTCCTGTCTTCTATTAATAACTTGGGGAATCCCATATAGATTATGACCTGAATCAAATCAATTCTTTTTTGAATCTCTATACGTGCAATTCCCTCTACATTAGAGGATATTTTCATATTATTTTGCACATAATTTTTGATACAATCTCGTATTTTTTGATCTTCTTGTAGATCCTTTGAATAATTTTTTGGTTGTGCAAACCAAAGAGAATGATGACCTTGGGTTGCACCAAGTCTGAAACCAAGTGGATTTATTTTTTGTCCCATAATCCCCCACTACTATATATATCGTGAAACGTGACATCTGTTTGTATTTTTTTTTTATTCATTCGATTTTTTTTAAGCATAACATAATATAGCGTATTTGTATTTTTTATAATATAAAATATTCTTCCTTTAAGTATTCCTCAGCTCTAATTTATAGAATTTCCTTTTATCTATTTCTTCCTCTTCATCTAAAGATATATCTTTCAATACAATAGTTATATGACAAGTGGATCTTTTTATAGGATAACCCCGTCCTCGAGCCCGGGGCTTTAATTTTTTCACAGTTGTGCCCTCGTTGACTTCGGCTTTACTAATGATTAAACTTGTTTCGTTCAAACCCTTATTGTGATTAGCATTTGCTGCTGCAGAATAAACCAATTTTAAAATGGCATAACATGCTCGATAAGGCATAAGTTCTAGTATCATAAGTGTTTCTTCATAGGACCGCCCACGAATTTGATCAATTACTCTTCTCGCTTTGTGAGCAGACATACATATATGTTGACCTAAAGTGTATACTTCTGTATATTTCTTCACCTTTCTCTTCTGTATCATAAGATTCACCTCTCATTAATGAACGATAAGCATCTATATTTTATTATTTTTTAATTAA